ATCTGGGTTCAAATCCTACTGAGAGGTCCACTAGAGATCAGAAATTGTTGAAGAAAGAACAAGATGTTTCTTTTGTTCCCTGCAGGCGATCGGAAAATAAGGAAATGGTTAATATATTCAAGATAATTACGTATTTACAAAAGACCGTCTCAATTCATCCTATATCATCAGATCGGGGATGTGGTCTGGTTCCGAATGATGAACCGAATATGGAGAGTTCCAATAAGATTTCATTCTTGAACAAAAATCCATTTTTTTATTTATTTCATCTATTCCATGACCGGAACAGGGGGGGATACACGTTACACCACGATTTTGAATCCGAAGAGAGGTTTCAAGAAATGGCAGATCTATTCACTCTATCAATAACCGAGCCGGATCTGGTGTATCAAAAGGGATTCGCCTTTTCTATTGATTCCTACGAATTTGATAAAAAACAATTCTTGAATGAGGTATTCACCTCCAGGGATGAATCGAAAAAGAAATCTTTATTGGTTCTACCTCCTATTTTTGATGAAGAGAATGAATCTTTTGATCGAAGGATCAGAAAAAAATGGCTTCGGATCTCCTGCGGGAATTATTTTAAAGATACAAAAGAAAAAATAGTGGTATTTGCTAGCAACAACATAATGGAGGCAGTCAATCAATATATATTGATCCGAAATCTGATTCAAATCCAATATAGCACTTATGGGTACATAAGAAATGTATTGACTCGATTCTTTTTAATAAATAGATCCGATCGCAACTTCGAATATAGAATTCAAAGGGATCAAATAGGAAACGATACTCTGAATCATAGAACTATAATGAAATATATGATCAACCGACATTTATCGAATTTGAAAAAGAATCAGAAGAAATGGCTCGATTCTCTTATTTTGATTTCTCGAAGCGAGAGATCCATGAATCGGGATCCTGATGCATATAGATACAAATGGTTCGACGGGAGCAATAATTTCCAGGAACATTTCGTTTCGGAGCAGAAAAGCTGTTTTCAAGTTCAAGTAGTCTTCGATCGATTACGTATTAATCAATATTGGATTGATTGGTCTAAGGTTATCAACAAAAAAGAAATGGCTAAGTCATTTTCAAAGCTGATTCTCTTTTTGTCTAACTCACTTCCTTTTTTCTTTGTGAGTTTAGGGAATATGCCCATTCATAGGTCCGAGATCCACATTTATGAATTGAAAGGTCCGAATGATCAACTCTGCAATCCGTTGTTAAAATCACTAGGTCTTCCAATCGTTCATTTGAAAAAAAGCAAAGCGGATGATCATGATACTTCCCAAAAATCGAAATTATTGATCAACGGAGGAACAATATCACCCTTTTTGTTCAATAAGATACCAAAGTGGAAGTGGATGATTGACTCCCATATTAGAAAGAATCGCAGGAAATCCTTTGATAACACGGATTCCTATTTCTCAATAATATCCTGCGATCAAGACAATTGGCTGAATCCCGTAAAAGCATTTCATAGAAGTTCATTGATATTTTCTTTTTATAAAGCAAATCGACTTCGATTCTTGAATAATCCACACCACTTCTTCTATTGTAACAGAAGATTCCCTTTTTATATGGAAAAGGCCCGTATCAAGAATTCTGATTTTACGTATAGACAATTCCTCAATATCTTGTTCATTCGCAACAAAAAATTTTCTTTGTGCGTCGATAAAAAAAAACATGCTTTTTTGGAGAGAGATACTATTTCACCAATCGAGTCACAGGTATCTAACATATTCATACCTAACGATTTTCCACAAAGGGTTAACGAAAGGTATAACTTGTACAAATCTTTCCATTTTCCAATTCGATCCGATCTATTCCTTCGTAGAACTTTTTACTCGATCGCAGACATTTCTGGAACACCTCTAACAGAGGAAGAAATAGTCAATTTTGAAAGAACTTATTGTCAGCCTCTTTCAGATATGAATCTATCTGATTCAGAAAGGAAGAACTTGCATCAGTATCTCAATTTCAATTCAAACATGGGTTTGATTCACACCGCACGTTCTGAGAAATATTTACCATCCGAAACGAGTAAAAAATGGCGTCTTTGGCGAAATTGGCTAAAGAAAGGCGTTGAGAAAGGGCAGATGGATAGAACCTTTCAACGAGATAGTGCTTTTTCAACTATCTCAAAATGGAATCTATTCCAAACATATATGCCATGGTTCTTTACTTCGACAGGGTACAAATATCTAAATTTGGTATTTTTAGATGCTTTTTCAGACCTATTGCCGATGCTAAGTAGCAGTCACAAATTTGTATCCATTTTAAATTATATTATGCACAGATCAGCATGGCGAATTCTTAAGCTAAAATGGCAAGCTCTTAAGCTAAAGTTGTGGGGGTTGTGGGCACCGATAAGTGAGATTTCAAGTGATATTTCGTGGAAGTGTTTCCGTAGGCTTCTTCGGGTCGAAGAAATTATTCATCGAAATAATGAGTCACCATTGATATCGACACATCTGAGCTCCCCAAATATTCGGGAGTTCCCCTACTTAAGCCTTTTACTTCTTCTTCTTGCTGGATGTATCGTTCAGGTACTTCTTTTCTTTGTTTCCCTAGACTCCAGTGAGTTACAGACAGAGTTCGCGAGGATAAAATCTTTGATGATTCCATCATACACGATTGAGGTGTACAAACTTGTGGATGGGTATCCTAAACCTGAACCGAATTCTTTCTGGTTAAAGAATCTCTTTCTAGTTGCTCGGGAACAATTAGAAGATTTTCTAGCAGAAATACTGGGTTTTGCGCTATTTGGTGGCGGTCCCGCTTATGGGGTCAAATTTATACAGAAGATATTTTTCAATCTCATCGATCTCATAAGTATCATACCAAATCCCATCAATCGAATCACTTTTTCGAGAAATACGAGACATATAAGTCATACAAGTAAAGAGATCTATTCATGGATAAGAAAAGGGCAAAGGTTTCAGATTCATGATGAAATAGAATCCTGGATCGAGACCTGTGATTGGTTTTTGGATGAAGAGAGAGTTTACTCGTTTCATTTCTCCACCTTAAGGCCAGAAAAAGGGATTGATCAAATTCTATGGAGTCTGACTCATATTGATCGTTTAGTAAAGAGTGACTATGGTTATCAAATGTTTGAACAAGCGGGAGCAATTTACTTACGATACTTAGTTGACATTCATCAAAAGGATCTAATGAATTATGAGTTCAATACATCCTGTTTAGCAGAAAGACGGATATTCCTTGCTCATTATCAGACAATCACTTATTCACAAACCTCGTGTGGGGCTAATAGTTTTCATTTCCCATCTCATGGAAAACTAAAACCCTTTTCGTTTCGCCTAGCCCTATCCCCCTCTAGGGGGATTTTAGTGATAGGTCCTATAGGAACTGGACGATCCTATTTGGTCAAATCCCTAGCGACAAACTCCTATCTTCCTTTCATTACGGTATTTCTGAACAAGCTGGATTTGAAAATAGTTATTGATGATCTCGATCCGGAGGACTATATGGAAGCACTTGATGATGTGGATATTGATGGTATTGATGATGATAGCGATCCTGCTAAGGAATATATGGATGCGCTTAAATATGTGGATGATATTGATGATCGTGACTATATTTATTCGAACTTGGACTCGGACCCGGAGCTGAGGGAGGAGTATACGGTGGATGATGAGATACTTAGGTATATCATCGAGTTGGAAATAGATTTAGCTTCTATCAACTTGCAATTCGAATTGGCAAGAACAATGTCTCCTTGCATAGTATGGATTCCAAACATTCATGATCTGTATGTGGATGAGTCAGAGTCCCTCGGTTTATTATTGAACTCTCTCTCCGGGGATTGTGAAAGACGGTCCACCAGAGATATTCTTGTTATTGCTTCGACTCATATTCCCCAAAAAGTGGATCCCGCTCTAATAGCTCCGAATAAATTAAATACATGCATTAAGATACGAAGGCTTCTTATTCCACAACAACGAAAGCGCGTTTTCACCCTTTCATATACTAGGGGATTTCACTTGGAAAAGAAAATGTTCCATACTAATGGATTCGGGTCCATAGCCCTGGGTTACAATGCACGAGATCTTGTAGCAATTACCAATGAGGCCCTATCGATTAGTATTACACAGAAGAAATCAATTATAGACACTAATACAATTAGATTCGCTCTTCATAGACAAACTTGGGAGTTGCGAGCCCATGTAAGACCGGTTCCGGATCATGGGATCCTGTTCTATCAGATAGGAAGGGCTGTTGCACAAAATGTACTTATAAATAATTGCTGCCTTATAGATCCTATATCTATCTATATGAAGAAGCAATCATGTTACGAAGGGGATCCTTATTTGTACAAATGGTTCTTCGAACTTGGAACGAGCATGCAGAAATTAACGATACTTCTATATCTTTTGAGTTGTTCTGCCGGATCGGTCGCTCAAGATCTTTGGTCTCTGCCCGGACCCGATGAAAAAAATTGGATCACTTCTTATAGACTCGTCGAGACGGATTCTGATCTAGTTGATGGCCTATTAGAAGTAGTAGAAGGCGCTATGGGGGGATCCTCGCTTCTTCGGCCCGAACCAAGGAATCCCTTAGAGATGATGGAAAATGGATCTCGTTCTATCTTTGATTGTAGATTTCTCTATGAATCGGAGTTTAAAGAATGGGCAGAAGGCACCGACCCGCAACAGTTAGCGGAGGATGTAGTTGATCACATAGTTTGGGCTCCTAGAATATGGCAACCTTGGGGCTTTCTATTTGATTGGATCGAAAGGCCCAATGAATTGGAATTTCCCTATTGGGCCGGGTCATTTCGGGGCAAGCCGATCATTTCTGATGAAGTTAATGATGAATATTTTGATTATGCATTTTATGGTGAAGGGGATGATGGATATGATGAAGAGGCTGAGCTTCAAGAGAATGATTGGGAGTTCTTGCAGAGTGAACCCATGGAGTACCCGGGACGAGATAGATCTTCCAAAGAACAAGTCTTTTTTCGAAAAGGACAATTC